ATTTTGATAATATGTCCAAATACAATCCTCCTTGGTTGAAAGGAATTCCTAGGGATCCAACGAACAACGTAAATAGAACCAATACTAGTATAGGAAATAACATAGTATTATCCGATTCATAAGGATACGAAAAAAACTTCTTATTTCCAAAACGGGTAATAGTAATAAAAGGTTGTGTGATGTTTCTTGCATTCTGATCAATTAGATACGTTTTTTTTGAAAAAAAAGAAAAAATATCATGATTTTTCATTGTTAATAACGTTAATAAACGAAAATTTTTGTTAATTCTTTTTGAATCTTCTTTACCCCATAGAGATATTGAATAGAAGGGAGTATTCTTTTTACCACTATAATTTTGAAAATGAACGTTTAAATGTCCTTCAAAAGTAAGTAAATAGATTCGAAACATATAAAATGCGGTTAATCCCGCTGTAAACCAAGCTATTATTGCGAAAATTGGTGAATACAACCAAGTATCATTCAGAATTTCATCTTTGGACCAAAAACAAGCAAGAGGCGGAATACCACAAAGAGAAAGTGTACCTAATAAAAAAGCAGTTTTGGTAATTGGGATATGTTTTGTTAAACCCCCCATATAAACCATATTCTGACTTTTATTTGGAGAATATCCAACAAGAGTTTCCATTGAATGAATAACAGATCCGGATCCTAAAAATAATAATGCTTTCGAATAAGCATGAGTAATCAAATGAAATAAAGCACTTCGATAAGACCCCATACCTAGAGCTAACATCATATAACCCAATTGAGACATTGTGGAATAGGCTAAACCTCTCTTAATGTCTTTTTGAGCAAGGGCAAAAGTAGCCCCGAATAATATTGTTATTACTCCTACCAAAGAGATGAAATTCATTATGTGAGGGATGACTATGAAAAGAGGAATAAGCCGAGCTACAAGAAAAATGCCCGCAGCTACCATAGTAGCAGCATGTATAAGAGCCGAAATAGGAGTAGGCCCCTCCATGGCATCCGGTAACCATACATGAAGGGGAAATTGTGCAGATTTAGCAACCGCACCGGCAAATAATAGAACGGCACAGAAAGTAACAAATAAAAAATTGACTTCATTATGATTATTAGAAATCAAGTTATTGAATATTTTGAATAAATCTCGAAATTCGAAACTCCCTGTTATCCAATAAAAACCTAAAATTCCTAATAATAAACCAAAATCCCCAACACGATTAGTTACAAATGCCTTTTGGCAAGCATTTGCAGCAACAGGCCGTGTGAACCAAAACCCTATTAATAGATATGAACACATTCCTACCAATTCCCAAAAAATATAAATTTGTATCAAATTAGAACTAGTAACTAATCCTAACATAGAAGTACTGAAAAAACTCATATAAGCAAAAAATCTCAAATATCCTTGATCATACGACATATAATTATCACTATAAATAAGAACCATAATTCCAATAGTAGTGATTAATATTGACATAATAGAAGTAAGCGGGTCGATCAAGTAACCGAATTCTAAAGAAAAATCATTATTAATGATCCAAGACCATACATATTGATAGATAGAACTGCCATTTATTTGCTGAATAAACAGATTGATCGAAAAAATCATGACTATACTTAACAAAAAAACACTTTGAAAAGCCCACATACGGCGAAGACTTTTTGTTGCCGACGGAAAAAGAAGAAGTCCCGCTCCTATTAACATAGGAACTGGAAGTGGAAGGAAAGGTATTATCCACGAATATTGATATGTCTGTTCCATAAAAAAGTTTTTTATTCTTAATTGATTGTTTACGATTTACCGGATCCTACCCCCTTTCAATTTCAAAACAAAAAGGGGTCAATAAAAAAATCAAGAGATGTACTAACTTAAAGATATTTTTCGAATTTTATATATTATCTGGGTCTTTCCAAAATACTTTAAATATTAAAATAAAGAAGTTACAATTGGGCAAATGATATGACCTACTTGTTCATAAAAAGGGAATTTAGTTATTAACTAAGATTTTTCTTAAAAATAACGAAAATACAAAATTTCATTATTATTAAATCACTTTATATTCATAAAGTAATGATAAAAAATTACATTAAAAATAAATCTGATATGAATCGATATGAATCGATATGAATCATAGGATTAACTAAGGTACAATTTTTGTACGAATCTCGCTTTTTAGTCAGTTTGTTCCAAATCATTAACTAGTTTCAGTATGAAACTGATTGATTACTTTCCGTTTCAATAAAAAAACATTTATAGGAAGCGCTATAATATCTAACATTTTATATTTTTTATAAGATTTATTTTTATAAAAAGGGGGTAAAATAAAATTTAATAAAAAAATAACGAAGATTTTTTTTAACAAAACGTGTATCTTTGAACAGATTCATTACTTTAATTACTAGTTTGATTCGAATTTTAAAATGTAATTTCGAAGTATTCTTTACTCAAGTTTGACCAATTAATAGATTAATAGAAAAATTTAAAGTTTTCATTAGGCTTTTCATTAGGCAATGGGTTCTTAAAGGGTTCTTAAATCCTTCGGTCTATTTTATGTAGAAAAAAATTAAATTATATTTTTATAGTAAGATTTTGTATGATTTTCGCATATTTTTTCTATATCTATATATTTTTTTTTTTGTTTTCTCTAGATAATGAATATATTCGTTTTGACCAATAGATGTCTTTCACATCCAACTATAACAACGAGTAACCTCTTAATTTTTAAATGGCAGTTCCAAAAAAACGTACTTCTATATCAAAAAAGCGTATTCGTAAAAATATTTGGAAGGGGAAGGGATATTGGGCAGCCTTAAAAGCGTTGTCATTAGGTAAATCTCTTTCTACCGGAAACTCAAAAAGTTTTTTTGTGCGACAAAAAAAGTCATAAAATAAAACAGTGGAATAATCCGAATAGAAAATATAGGCCCATTTCATTCTTAATAGGAAATCAACAAACCTATGTGTTTGTGGCTAATCAATATGAACTATAACTCGCTTCGCTATTAGGATATTAGGATTAGGATATCTATAATAATAATTTTTCGGTTTAGGGGTTAATAAATTATAAAAATCTTTTGAAAAAAGAATAAAGACAAGATACAAAACTTGAGCCTTTGTTAGTATATTTGTTAGTATATTTTCTTGTTTTGGAGATGGGGGAGTCTTTTTTCCCCATCAACCTATTTGTCACAATTACTATAATCGACGTTTTTCTATACTATATATATTGAAGAAGGGTAAAAAAGAGATCTTTAGTTAAAATTAATACATCGTTGAAATTAATTTATTCATTTATTTTGAAAATTTTTTGTGTAACTTTCTGACTTCTTATTTATCTGAATTTCTCTGAATTAATCTATTAAAATATATAAATTTCCCATATATATATGTCTCTTTCAACCCAACCGACAAAAGCCTGGAATTTTTTGTCCGAATTAATGTGCAAGTTTTGAGTAATAAAAAGGGGTCTTATTTTTTGTTCATTGGTAAAATACATTTTTTCACTTTTAGGAAATAATATAAATATAAATGATAAATCTTTTATAGTTCTATCAATAACTAGAGGGTTGAAGTTTATAGTTTCAATAGTTCGATTCTATTGAATTATAGAAGAGCATAAACTACACCAAAGCACTAAGGTAAATAAAACCGATACCCCATAATAATGAACCTTCGAATTTATATTTGAACAAAGTTTTATTCATCAATTTTCATTTTGACTAAAAAGATTTCATTTAGTTGACTCCTTAAATATCGACGATTGACTATGAATAGACTATTATGAATTCGAACAAGCCGCTATGGTGAAATCGGTAGACACGCTGCTCTTAGGAAGCAGTGCGAGAGCATCTCGGTTCGAGTCCGAGTGGCGGCAGACCTTCTCTTCGAAAATAGATACAATATATTATAAATTCTAGAATGAATTCAACTCCTTATTTATTTCAGGATTCCCCCTTTTTAAAAATTTTATGATATTTTCAACTTTAGAGCATATATTAACTCATATTTCCTTTTCGATCGTTTCCATTGTAATTACAATTCATTTGATAACTTTATTAATCGATGAAATCATAAAACTAAATGATTCGTCAGAAAAGGGAATGATAGCTACTTTTTTATGTATAACCGTATTATTAGTCACTCGTTGGATTTATTCGGGGCATTTCCCACTAAGTGATTTATATGAATCATTAATCTTTCTTTCTTGGAGTTTATCAGTTATTCATATAGTTCCATATTTCAAAAAAAAAAAAAGCCATTTAAGCACAATAACTGCGTCAAGTGTTATTTTTACCCAAGGCTTTGCTACTTCGGGTCTTTTAACTGAAATACATCAATCCGAAATATTAGTACCCGCTCTCCAATCCGAGTGGTTAATAATGCACGTAAGTATGATGATATTGGGCTATGCAGCTCTTTTATGTGGATCATTATTATCAGTAGCACTTCTGGTCCTTACATTTCGAAAAAACATAAATTTTTTTTGTAAGAGGAATACTTTTTTTTTAAAACTAAACGAGGAACTTTCCTTTGGTGAAATACAATACATAAATGAAAGAAACAATTTTTTAGGAAATGCTTCTTTTTTTTCTGCTAACAATTATTACAGGTCCCAATTGATTCACCAGTTGGATTATTGGAGTTATCGTGTGATTAGTCTAGGTTTTCTCTTTTTAACTATAGGTATTCTTTCAGGAGCAGTATGGGCTAATGAAGCATGGGGGTCCTATTGGAATTGGGACCCAAAGGAAACTTGGGCATTTATTACTTGGATAGTATTTGCGGTTTATTTACATACTAGAACCAATATAAATTTACAGGTTGAAATTTCCGCAATTGTGGCGTCTATGGGCTTTCTTATAATTTGGATATGCTATTTTGGGGTCAATCTATTAGGAATAGGGCTACATAGTTATGGTTCATTTACGTTAACATCTAATTGAATTCAAGAAAAGTTCTTGCGAATTTTAAAATATCAATAGAATATGTTTGTTGTTTGTATATAAAAAAA